GTACCACCGAAAGGTTTGGTCGCATACTTGAAAAATAACCCAAAAAATCAAGGGAATGCTTGGATAATTGGTTTATATAAATCCTTCCTGGTTGAGACCACACATAAGAATGACATTGCCATAAATTGACAAGATAATATTTCCACTTATTCATCAGAAGAGGGGTATCCTTCGAAGATAGAATAGATTTTCCTTGATATCTAACATAATGCATAAAAGGATCCTTGAAGAACCATAAGATGGCGGCCGGAAAATCATTAACGAAGACTTCTTCTACAGGATATTTTTTTTTTTCATAGAAATGGATTCGCTCAAAAAAGATACCAGAAGAGGTTAATCGTAAATGAGAAGATTGATTACGAAGAAAAAGTAAAATGGATTCGTATTCACATACATGAGAATTATATAGGAGCAAGAATAATCGTGGATTACTTTTTGAAAAAATAATTTTTTTGGGAGTAATAAGACTATTCCAATTATAATACTCGTGAAGAAAGAATCGTAATAAATGTAAAGAAGAGGGATCTTTCACCCAATAGCGAAGGGTTTGAACCAAGATTTCCAGATGAATGGGGTAGGGTATTAGTACATCTGATACATAATTTAAATGTGGGAATTTGTCCTCTAAAAAAGGAAATATTGAATGAATTGATCGTAAATTATAAGATTTTACGATTTCTGTCGCCTCTAAGGAAGATACTAATCGTAGGGAAAACGGAATTTCCACAATGACTGCAAATCCCTCCGACATCATTTGAGAATACAAATTTTTGTTGTACCCAAAAAATTTATTTTGGTTAGAATCATTAGCGGAAATTATCAAATGATTCTGTTGATACATTCGACTAATTAAACGTTTTATAATTAGTAAACTATATTTAGTGTCATAACCTACATTATCCAACAAAATCGATCTATTTAAACCATGATCATGAGCAAGTGCATAAATATACTCCCGAAAGATAAGTGGGTATAGGAAGTCATGTTGCTGATATCTATCTAGTTCTAAATATCCTTGAAATTCTTCCATTTTAAATTTGAACAAGAAAAGAAATAGGTGATTTATTGGGTTATCAAATGATACATAGTACGATACAGTCAAAACAAGGTATTATAGTAAGAAAATACCTCGGAACAAGTAAGACTCATCAACAGACTCTCTAGCCTCTCTTTTTCCATCTAATTGATTTATGTTCATTCTAGGGTAACAAGATGGTTAGAAGTCCTTTATTTTTTCAATCCAATCGCTCTTTTGATTTTGAAAAATCTTTATCAATATACTGCCTTCTTCTACACATTTATCTCTACCCCATAATGGGTAATAGCTAATAATTAGGACTCATAAGAAATTTATAATCCACTCATGGGAAAAGTTTTTCCCGTATTAAGCACTAATATATTTTTAACGTCTAATTAGATCGGGTAATCATTCAAAAATTAAGAACAGAAGCTCATTACTTTTTGTTTCCCTATAATTGGAACCGTAGTAGGGCTCTACCCATTTATTCACTCGACCAAATTCATTTTTTTTATTACACGACAAGAATTCAAACAATTTAAATAAGGTTTTGGACCTATTCGGTAAGAATGAAATATTCTTAGAATTATCCATTGATACGACATGCTGCTTTTTCCATTCATTCCTTTCAGGATCAGTCGTGGTCTTACAAACTCTACCGATGGTATGGACGAATCTTTTGCTTCATACAAATGTGTAAAAGATGCTAGCCGCACTTAAAAGCCGAGTACTCTACCGTTGAGTTAGCAACCCAAATAAAATAATTAGAATGTGTAGATACAATCGGAATCTCAATAAAAAAAAAAGATTGAATTGCACAACGCAATCCAAACCAATCAAAACATTAAAATAGCCAAAATTTTTAAAATTCTAAATTGATTAGATTCTGAACATAATAAAAATGAACAGATCCGATGAAAAAATTCTCAGATAAAAATAGGGATAAAGTAAAATATTTATAAATAGCTCCTTGTCTCTTATGTCATCCATTAATTCTATAGTATATATAGATTTTTATTGAGTTTAATCTTAATCAAAAAAAGACTTCTTGTATCACAGAAAATACAAGAACCCATTATTTGAATGAAATAAAAGCTATGGGACGGAGATATAAACGGATCCGTTTATCCACGATCGGATTATATTTATTTGATACACTGTTGTCAATATGAATGTTGAGAAAAGAATACAAAAGAAAAAACAATTTATAAATATAACTAACAATTCCAATTTCAATCAATTAGACAATTAGACAATTAGAATTATAAGAAAAAATAAGAAAAAAAAAAACTAAGGACTTGTGTTGGATTGGCACTATATATAATATTTCTATACAACACAACATTGATACAATATTGGTGGAAAAATAAATTAAGTAAAAAAATGAGGTTTATTCACTAAAATAAGCAAGTGAAATCCTTTGTGTTTTTTTATTTGTTCCTTAACTCATTGACAGTAATCTCAAAATTTTATATTTATAGACCCGATTACTTCATTTATTTATTATTTATTCACTTAATCTTTTTCTATCTATTTTATATATATCAATAAAATTTATATCAATCAAATATAAATAGATTTTTGTCGTTATAAAAGACACTCTTTTATAGTAACAATAATAAATTTAGTATGATATAAATAGAACAAAAGAGGAAATAGCAAAGAAACAAAAAGGTTATACAAGGCTATATACAAATCATCCACATTTTTTTTATTTCATTAATTGAATTTTATTTGTTGATTAGGGCGAAGTTCCGTAAAAACCCCCGCCCTTTTTGAAATATCATGAACAGTTCCTGTAGGTTGAGCACCTTTTTCAAGGAAATATAGAATAGCAGGAACATTTAAATAGATTTGATTCTTTATCGGGTCATAAAAACCCACTTTACGAAGATCTCTTCCCTCTCGTCGGGATCGAACATCAATTGCAACGATTCGATAAATGGCTCATTGGGATAGATGAACAATACTCCCCCCCCTAGAAACGTATAAGAAGTTTTCTCCTCGTACGGCTCGAGAAAATTCTAAATTATGTCTATGTATAGAATCATAATATCAAATAGATCCATAAAATCATCAAATTCATTATATTATTGATTTTAGTTTAAATACTTTTTCTTAGTCCCCCCCCCCAAAAAAAAAATTATTTGTATCCTCATAACTCAAGTTGAATAACTCTCAAATAACTCAAAAGAAACCTTTTAGGTATTAAATTTATTGAGTGGTCTCTAACCCTTTTTGTTTGTCTCCTTTAGAATCTATTTTGATTCTTAAATATGATCTGGTTGTTGAGACAATTGAAAACGGTATTTCCTTGTTCCAGGATCTTTATCTTTGCCTTGAATCATTGGGTTTAGACATTACTTCGGTGATCTTTAAATCGTTTCAAAACGGCAGCAACATACCATTTTTTGTGATTTCTTTCTATCAAAGAATCGTATGAATGGTTGATTCCTACGTAATACACTTTACTTTTGATTTGATCAAAAGAGTTTTACCAATTCCAACAAAATTAACTTTTTAATTTTTTCGAATTGGATCCTTTAGATTTATATATCTAAAATATACTTACGAAGTTGTTCCAATTTATTGATCGATACTAACCTTAGATTCTTGCCCTTGAGAAATTAATCAATACGTTCTACTCGAGCTCCATCGTGTACTATTTACATGGCAACACTCTCAAAAATGAGGGTTCCAGTGGAACAGAACAAATGATGTCGAGCCAAGAGCACTTTCGTTCCTATATAATATAAAAAATATAATATAAAAAAGTGGTGGATGTAAGAATCCACAGCTGATCATGTCCTTCAAGTCGCACGTTGCTTTCTTCCACATCGTTTTAAACGAAGTTTTACCATAACATTCCTTCAGTTTGGAACCAGTATGTAATTGATTCAATTATGGAATCGTGAATAATCATCGGTTCGGTCGGTACATAATAATCTATACTTTTTTCTTCTATATGAAGAATGGATAATGTATGACGAAGTCTCAACAAGAATTCAATCAATTTAACCCCATTGTTTATAATTTTTTTTTTTATTATAACTAACATGAATAAATTATAACTAACATGAATAAATAAACACGAATAAACAAGTTATTTTGAATCTCTATCTTTAAGTAACGTGATAGGATAAATTCAACAATTTCACACTTCTTAGAGTACCAAGAACTCATAAGAAATCATTAAAAAGATTTAATTGATTGAATAGTTTCCTACCCTATATCATTATTTGCATAAGGTTTTACAGTAAGTACCATTCGCTTTTTATCATCATTAAGAGAAAGATAAATCCATATTGGATTAAACCATCAATGATTAATAAAAAAAAAAAAAAAAGACTGATGTAAGGAAAGATTGAAGATTTAGGTTGTTATTTTTTCATATTTCATATTGTAAAATCAGTAATATTTAACAAATCAAAATTTCGTTTCATATGCGTGTTATTTGAACTCGATTAAATTTGTGAAAAAGATATGATTAATAATAATAAAAAAACAAAGAAATAAGAATCGCATTCTATAACAATATTATACTCTTAAACGGAAGACTGGTCGAAAAGACAATCTTTATTTTGATATATTTTATTATGATATAGATTATGATATATATTTTATTTTTTATTTATAGATTACTAAAATTATAGATTAATAAAATGATCGTGGGTCAGGTATGTTCTGGGACGGAAGGATTCGAACCTCCGAATAGCGGGACCAAAACCCGTTGCCTTACCACTTGGCCACGCCCCATTTCTAGTCGACACTAATAAACACTAATATTGGTACTGGTTGTTCGTCAACTCAAGTCTAAATATCTATTATCTATAAACTAAATATCTATTATCTATAAAATAGATTACTAGAATTTTTATACATGTAGACGTAGAATTAAACAGAATTTATTGATCATTACATATAATTCAATTAAGATATTGTATGAAAGTATGGTTTATTCTATTCTCTTTTGATTTGAGAATTGAAGGATTTTTGATTGGGTGAGTTCAAATCAAAGAAAGTTTTTTGGTCTATCTTATTTTCTTTTTATTCATTTTTCTTTTCTATGAATAATAACATATTTATAATAATAAAATAATAAAAAACTCAATTTATTAATAACTCAATCAAAATAAATAAAATACAATTATCCTCAAGAACAAAATGTTTGTTATGCTTAATATATTTAGTTTGATCTGTATCTGTCTTAATTCTGCTCTTTATTCAAGTAGTTTTTTCGTCGCCAAATTGCCCGAGGCCTACGCTTTTTTAAATCCAATCGTAGATGTTATGCCAGTAATACCCCTGTTTTTTTTTCTCTTAGCCTTTGTTTGGCAAGCTGCTGTAAGTTTTCGCTGATATCTTTAATTTAATAATGTCTAGACAAATTCATGATTTATTGAAAAAAAAAAAATTCAAAGAAAAGAATTGATAAGATCAGATAAGTCTTACACCCTCAATTCAAATATTGAAATTCTTGTACAACCGCGAAAAATCTGGATCACCCCACTTTATTTCTTGGTGTCAAAATAAAAAATCAAAAGAGTAGGGTATGCGGTATAAAAACGGAGAATCTATTCTCTTTTTTACTAAAAAAAATCTTGGAGATGATGTAATGCTTACTCTCAAACTATTTGTTTACACGGTAGTGATATTCTTTGTTTCTCTCTTTATTTTTGGATTCCTGTCTAATGATCCAGGACGTAATCCTGGACGTGAAGAATAAAAGATAAGGTTTTTGTTTTCCTTGCTTGATTTTTGAATGTTCTTAGTAGGATTTTATCTATTACACATTTTTAACTATTAAAAATAAAAAGAGCTCGCGAAAAATTCGAAAGAAAATACCAAGTCATCAACAAAAACGGAAAGAGAGGGATTCGAACCCTCGGTACGAAAAACTCGTACAACGGATTAGCAATCCGACGCTTTAGTCCACTCAGCCATCTCTCCTCCCAATTGAAAAAGGATAATACTATCTTACATTATAAAAAATAAGGATTGAAAGAGCCCTTCATAATATTTTTTTTTCATCCGAGAGTGCTTTTTAGTTCCACGGCCCGGCTAAGTACTGACCAGGCCGGGCCCGCCATTTATTGTTCCAACGAATCATAAATAATTTTTTTTATTTGAAAACTAAAATACTTGCTTGTTATTACGATTGGAAAAATAAAAACTCTTTAGATTTCTATGATATAGAATCAAATGATATCGAATCAAAGTGTCGTTTCTTATCTTAATTTTTTATATTTATTCTTTATTTTCTTTATTCCTTTTATTTTAGTAAAAGTAAAGTAAAAAGGGAACTATGGATTCTTGCACAATCCATTTTCATGTATGTTATGGCTTAAGTAGTTTTGTCGAGACGTCTAGGTCAAAAACCTCCGGCAAAAAAACACTTGTTATTTAGTTTTAGTTATTGAATTCTCTTTTCCGAATCTCATTGGGTTCTCTGATACAACACGTAAACGCTCTAATTTTCATGATTATTTTATGATCCTATCCTTTCTTTTTACTCTTTTAACTTTTTATTACGACCCATTTTCTTGTTCGACAAAAGGTTCATTTATATACAATAATCGAATTGTAGCGGGTATAGTTTAGTGGTAAAAGTGTGATTCGTTCTATAATCCTTTATATAGTTAAGGGGTCTTTCGGTTTGATTAATATTTCATTCCGACCAAAAACTTTATTTCTTAAAAGGATTTAATCCTTTACCTCTCAATGAAAAATTCGAGGAAGAATATACATTCTCGTGATTTGTATCCAAGAATCAATTAAAAATTGAAAAATTGGATTATGAGATTACGAAACATAATTTTTTTTTTTTAATTAGATCAATACTTCTAAATTGAATAAGTATGAGTAAAGGATCCATGGATAAAGATAGAAAGTGGCTTTCTAATCGTAACTAAATCTTTAATTTGGAATTTGTATTACCGAAATTGAAGCAAAATGGCTATTAAACAATGACTTTGGTTTACTAGAGACATCGACAAATTGTTTTAGCTCGGTAGAAACAAAATGCTTTTCCTAAGGATTCTCTCACATAGAAATAGAGAACGAAGTAACTAGAAAGGTTGTTATAATATAATCCCCCTCTTTTCTATAGGGATCGTCTAGAAAGCGGGTTGTTCTGAATACATTCAGACAGAAAAGCTGACATAGATGTTATGGGTGGAATTTTTTTTTTCGTTCATGTCTTAATATAGGAATTTATACATCTTCCATAAAGGAGCCGAATGAAACCAAAGTTTCACGTTCAGTTTTGAATTAGAGACGTTAAAAATGATGAATCAACGTCGACTATAACCCCTAGCCTTCCAAGCTAACGATGCGGGTTCGATTCCCGCTACCCGCTTTTACTTTATTTTTTTATTAAATTAATAAGAAATAAGAAAAAAATAAGAAAAAAATAGAATTAAATATTTTGAGATTTTTATTATAAAAAATTTTATGAATATAATTAATGTAATGCATCATTG